GAATGGATCAGAGAAGGTAGGGTTCCCCTACAAACCATTCGAGCTAAAATTGATCATTGTTCCTATACAGTTCGAACTATCTATGGAGTATTAGGAATTAAAATTTGGATATTTGTGGATGAGCAATAATAAATAGACCTTAGATAGAAGAGAAAATGAAAAACCGTTTCATTCTTTTTATCCTCAATCAAAATAAGTCATTCTAATTCTTAATTCTATAGGGTTGAATAAAAATTCAATTTACCTTTTGGCAGAATTGCTATGCTTAGTGTGCGACTCGTTGGTTTTTTTCTTTAGAGTTGGGATTCAAAAAATAATAAACATACCGGTCCCTTACTAATAACAACTAGAGAACTAATAACCAACCCATTGCTTTGTATTATCGAGATCCAAGAAATCGGTCACTATATGATCGACCCATCATATAGTTGTAGCAACTGAATTTTTCATTTCTATCAAATAATCAAAGAAAAATCCATCTGAGTATGGATTATGAATCAAAATAGAAGGATGCCGGTAAATGGAAAGATGAGAGAAAGAGAGCAGTAAAATATCAATGATATAGGATTCCAATATGTATGGCCTACGAATAATCTCATAAAAAAAGAAAAAGCAGTGTAAGAAAGCATTAATTTAATATGGATCAAAATTCGATGAATCCAGTTCATAGGAAAACTATAATAAATAGAGAGCCTCAAGTCAATAGAGACTGAGAAGATTGACTCGAGAACGAATTTCATTAACATTGGAAGCTCCATTGCATAGTTCAGGCCTAGCCATTAATGGAGAAGCTATGGGAACGACGGAACCTGTGACTGCAGAGGATTCGGTTTCAATGGAATCCTAATGATTCATTGGGTGGGATGGCGAAACCAACCAGGAACCGCTTCATTTTTTCTGAGAGGTCATGGATTGCCCTTACGAATGAAGCGGATGAAAGAGTCAATATTCGCCCGCGAAGGACTTATTGGATTGCACATTTTTTTGTTTGTTTGGCCGAGCCAATTCGGTAAAGGTTAAAACGAGGATGCGGTATAAAAATGAAAGACATTATCTATAAATCGAACTAGACGTCTTATAAAAATCTATGTCTATCTATATATGTACAAGATATACGGATTCTTATATGGATAACAAATTCCAATTAACTCAATAAATCGCGGGATTTATTGTCTTATTCATTAAATAGAAATACAATCGTTCGTTTCGGTCGCGAGGAGCTGGATGAGAAGAAACTCTCATGTCCAGTTCTGCAGTAGAGATGGGATTGAGAAATACCCATCCACTATAACCCAAAAAGAACCAGATTCCGTAAACAACATAGAGGGAGGATGAAGGGAATATCTTATCGAGGCAATCATATTTGTTTCGGTAGATACGCTCTTCAGGCACTTGAACCCGCTTGGATTACATCTAGACAAATAGAAGCAGGCCGGCGGGCAATGGCACGGTATGCGCGCCGCGGGGGAAAAATATGGGTACGTCTATTTCCCGACAAACCCGTTACAGTAAGACCCGCCGAAACCCGTATGGGTTCGGGTAAGGGATCCCCCGAATATTGGGTATCCGTCGTTAAACCGGGCCGAATACTTTATGAAATGGGCGGAATATCAGAAACTGTAGCTAGAGCAGCGATTTCCATAGCTGCGTCCAAAATGCCTATACGAACTCAATTCGTTATTGCGGGATAAGGGTGTGGCAACAAAAGGGGTAGTGACGAAAAAAACCGCAGATTTCTTTATTTTTTTTTTCGAATTTCTGGACAAAGAATATTTCTTTCTTTTTTTCTTCGCCCTTTGCATCGAAAGAGCAGATAAAACAAATTATATGATTCAAACTCAGACCCATTTGAATGTAGCGGACAACAGCGGAGCTCGAGAATTGATGTGTATTCGAATCTTAGGAGCTAGTAATCGACGATATGCTAATATTGGTGACGTTATTGTTGCTGTAATAAAAGAAGCAGTGCCAAATATGCCTCTAGAAAGATCCGAAGTCATTCGAGCTGTAATTGTACGTACATGTAAAGAACTTAAACGTGACAACGGTATGATAATACGATATGATGACAATGCGGCAGTTGTCATTGATCAAGAAGGAAATCCAAAAGGAACCCGAGTTTTTGGAGCGATCGCTCGGGAATTGAGACAGTTGAATTTTACTAAGATAGTCTCATTAGCTCCCGAGGTATTATAAATACTAGTAGATGAGATCATGATATATAGATAAGTAGGATATCTAAAATAGATCAATTATGTAGATTATGTCTCACGCATATTCCTTTCTCAAGCATATACCTTTCTTTATGAATTCTTTTTTTATTAATTCATACTAAGATAATAAAGTAAAGAAAAAAGAAAGAATAAATAAAAAAAGGAGAACATGTTTATTATATTAAAAAGAAGAGGCAACAATAATTCTAGTTTGTCATGGGTAGGGACACCATTGCTGATATAATAACTTCGATAAGAAATGCTGATATGGATAAAAAAGGAACGGTTCGAATAGCATCTACAAATATTACCGAAAACATTGTTAGAATCCTTCTACGAGAAGGCTTTATTGAAAACGTTAGGAAACACCGAGAAAATAATAAAAATTTATTGGTTTCAACCCTACGACATAGAAGGAATAGGAAAGGAACATATAGAACTATTTTAAATTTAAAGCGTATCAGCCGACCAGGTTTACGAATCTATTCCAACTATCAAAAAATACCTAGGATTTTAGGCGGAATGGGGATTGTCATTCTTTCTACTTCGCGAGGGATAATGACAGATCGCGAAGCTCGACTAGAAGGGATCGGAGGAGAAATTTTGTGTTATATATGGTAATCCCTCTTCTGTTGGGGTATCGGAATTGGATCCGTAACTTCCGATTTGTGAAAAAGAGAGGGAAGGCTGGTTGTCTAATATCAATATCACTCCTCCTACATTAGTTGATACTTCAAGGGGTTGCCTGGAATGAAAGAACAAAAATTGATTCATGAAGGTTTAATTACTGAATCACTTCCCAATGGTATGTTCCGGGTTCGTTTAGATAATGAAGATCTAATTCTAGGTTATGTTTCAGGGAGAATCCGGCGTAGTTTTATACGGATTCTGCCAGGCGATAGAGTAAAAATCGAAGTAAGTCGTTATGATTCAACCAGAGGACGTATAATTTATAGACTTCGGAACAAAGATTCGAATGATTAGGTGCCTTTTTAAACATTCCTTTCATGGGGGTCGGGATCCAATTCGAGGTTCCAAATTTCAAGAAACTTATTTTCTTCGAAGGAGTAGATTCGGAATTAAGGTAAGGAATGAAAAATATGAAAATAAGGGCCTCCGTTCGTAAAATTTGTGAAAAATGTCGTTTAATTCGTAGACGTGGACGAATTATAGTAATTTGTTCCAACCCGAGACATAAACAGAGACAAGGATAATCTTTCTAAAAAGGGATTCTCCAAGGGATCCGATGTACAAATACAAACAAAGGATCCATTTTCATATGAAATGGATATATCCGTATATTTCTGACTCATACTTATAAGATGATAAAATATGACAAAACCTATACCAAGAATCGGTTCACGTAGGAGTGGGCGTATTGGTTCACGTAAGACTGGACGTAGAATACCGAAAGGAGTTATTCATGTTCAAGCGAGTTTCAACAATACCATTGTGACTGTTACAGATGTACGAGGTCGGGTGGTTTCTTGGGCCTCCGCCGGTACTTGTGGATTCAAAGGCACAAGAAGAGGGACACCTTTTGCTGCTCAAACCGCTGCGGGAAATGCTATTCGTACAGTAGTGGATCAGGGTATGCAACGAGCAGAAGTCATGATAAAGGGTCCTGGTCTCGGAAGAGATGCAGCATTACGGGCCATTCGTAGAAGTGGTATACTTTTAAGTTTCGTACGTGATGTAACCCCAATGCCACATAATGGATGTAGACCCCCTAAAAAAAGACGTGTGTAGAAATCAAAATTGAACGGATTTCAAGAGAAATAAATGATGATTCCAAAATCTGATCAATAATATTAGCATGGTTCGAGAGGAAATAGCAGTATCCACTCGGGCACTACGGTGGAAGTGCGTTGAATCAAGAATAGACAGTAAGCGCCTTTATTATGGCCGCTTCATTCTGTCCCCGCTTATGAAAGGTCAAGCGGATATGATAGGTATCGCGATGCGAAGAGCTTTACTTGGAGAAATAGAAGGAACATGTATCACACGTGTAAAATCTGAGAAGGTACCACATGAATTTTCTACGATAATCGGTATTGAAGAATCTGTACATGAAATTTTAATGAATTTGAAAGAAATTGTATTGAGAAGTAATCTGTATGGAACTCTCGACGCATCCATTTGCGTCAGGGGTCCTAGATATGTAACTGCTCAAGATATCATCTTACCACCTTCTGTCGAAATAGTTGATGCTACACAGCATATAGCTAACCTAACGGAACCGATTCATTTGTGTATTGAATTACAAATCGAGAGGGACCGCGGATATCGTATGAAAACCCCCAATAACTATCAAGATGGAAGTTATCCTATAGATGCTGTATTCATGCCTGTTCGAAATGCAAATCATAGTATTCATTCTTATGGGAATGGGAATGAAAAACAAGAGATACTTTTTCTCGAAATATGGACAAATGGAAGTTTAACTCCTAAGGAAGCACTTTACGAAGCTTCCCGTAATTTGATTGATTTATTTATTCCTTTTCTACATGCGGAAGAGCAGGAAATTCATTTAGAAGACAATCCAAACAGGGTTTCTTTACCCCTTTTTACCTTTCATGATGAATTTTTTAATATAAGGAAAAACAAAAAAACAATTGCATTAAAATGTATTTTTATTGATCAATCAGAATTGCCTTCCAGGACCTATAATTGTCTTAAAAAGTCCAATATACATACATTATTGGACCTTTTGACTAACAGTCAAGAAGATCTTCTAAAAATTGAATATTTTCGTATGGAAGATGTGAAACAGATATTAGACATTCT